GACTCCCCCTCTGAGAACCGTATATGAGAATTTCATCTCGTACGGCTCAAACAAAAACACCCCAATACTAGTTGAAAGAGGTATGGAATAGAAAATTGGAAATTTCTTAATCTTTTGATTCAATCTTATTTAAAGATACGAAAGAATCAAAATCAGAAAACTATTCTTTGTGCTTATAATTAGAATGCCAAAAAATCAAGTTGACTCGCTTGTCTTTATGTTGATCGTTACAGGTCTCTTGAATCTTCTATTTACCTAATTTTGTTTTTTTTTATTTCTTATTTTTATTTGTATGTAATGCAGCTTTACTTTATGTTTTCTTTATTATTGATAGGAATTTTCTTGTTAAGACCCTATGAATCAATTGAAACCTCAGATTCATACTAGAACCACGATGATTCAACAAAACCTTCAAATTAAGTCCAAAGATTCCCTGAGTAAGAACCATTGTATCATCATTTATTCAACGAGTATAATAGACATATAAGGACTAAAAATCCAAAGAAACGTTTGCCCTTTGAGCAAAATCAAAGCAGAAATGGGGAATTTGAAAGAAGAAAAATCTTTCAATTTTCAATTTATGATTTATAACTTTTTCTTTGGTTTGGAAAAATTTTTTGAATCCGGCCGCGAGGTCTGAATATTAAGTATGAATCATAGTTCGAATACTTCGTGATCTATTTTATATATTCCGTGCTCCAGATACTAGGATGAATATCCGACGGGGTAAAACCATCTCTCGCAAGACGACAGACCCATTCTCTGTACTATCAATAGGATCAATTAGAACAAGTCACACACTCATATTCCGGAAATACAGAAACAAAAAAATTTCGCGGTCGAACTACCAATCAACTAAAATAAAAATCCGAGACCTAAATGCTTATTTAACAGCTAGGATTTTGGGATTCTTGTTAATCTAATTCAGTGAAATTCCGTCCAGTAAAACGGAAGAATTATAAATCTCCAAAATTATAGATAGGAATATCGCAAATAGAGCCATTGCGACCCCCATCAAAGGAGTAGTTCCCCATCCAGGAGCGACTTTACCATATTCCGAATTCAACGGTTTCAATAAATTCCCTAGAGCAGTTTGTCTTGGACGAGCTCTAGAACTACCCTCAACAGTTTGTGCAGCCATAAATCCTATTTTGTATTCATTAAGATCTGTTGACTTTGTATACCATTCCGTTGTAAATAAACGATTTTAGCATAGATCCATTGTGGTCTTGAAATTATATAATAATGGAAACAGCAACCCTAGTCGCCATCTCTATATCTGGTTTACTTGTAAGTTTTACGGGGTACGCCTTATATACTGCTTTTGGGCAACCCTCTCAACAACTAAGAGATCCATTCGAGGAACACGGGGATTAGTTGAAGTAATGGGCCTCCCAATATCAGGAGGCCCATTACTTCAATTGATATAATGGAAAATCATTTCATTTTTTAGTTGGAACTTTAGGTGGTTCTCGAAAAAAGATAGCGAAAAAAATGATCCCTAGAGTCGAGACTAAGAGGAATGTATAAACCAATGCTTCCATAAATTCGATCGTGGTTTACAATTATAGCTTTCATACCTGTTTATTTGGGATCATCTCCCGGATTAAAAAAAAAGAATCAAAAAAGGGCGACGATTTAAATCTAGATTTCGCCAGTACCTTATTTCAAATTACAAACCAAAACTAGATAAAAGCGAGAAGCGAAACATAGCAGAGCAATGTTGCATCAGACTACTTGTCTTCTTGTAGTTGGATCTCCAAGTTTTTGGAATGCTCCAAATTCCACTTGAGCATCCAAATCCGGGTCAATACCAGCAAAAACATCTCTGAACAAGGTTCTAGCACCATGCCAAATGTGTCCGAAGAAGAAAAGCAGAGCAAACGAAGCGTGTCCAAAAGTAAACCAACCCCTTGGACTGCTACGAAAAACACCATCGGATTTCAAAGTAGCACGATCTAATTCAAAAATTTCACCCAATTGAGCGCGTCGAGCATATTTTTTCACAGTAACAGGATCACTATAACTCACTCCATTCAGTTCGCCACCATAGAACTCAACAGTTACACCTACTTGTTCAACACTATACTTCGATTCTGCCCTTCTAAAAGGAACATCGGCTCTAACAATTCCATCCCCATCTACCAAAACAACTGGAAATGTTTCAAAAAAAGTAGGCATACGACGTACAAAAAGTTCACGCCCTTCTTTATCTCTAAAGATAGGGTGTCCTAACCACCCGACAGCTATTCCATCCCCGTTATCCATTGAACCCGCTCTGAATAATCCCCCTTTCGCCGGATTATTTCCGATATAATCATAAAAAGCTAATTTTTCAGGAATTTTAGACCAAGCTTCTGATAAACTTTGATTTTCGGCTAATCCAGCACTAACTCTTCGATATATTTCTTGCTGAAAGTATCCCTGATCCCATTGATAACGGGTGGGACCGAATAATTCGATGGGGGTAGTTGCTGAACCATACCACATAGTTCCAGCAACAACAAAAGCTGCAAAAAAGACAGCAGCGATGCTGCTGGAAAGAACGGTTTCAATATTACCCATACGTAATCCTTTGTATAGACGTTGAGGTGGGCGGACACTAAGATGGAATAAGCCTGCTAATATGCCTAATGTACCTGCTGCAATATGATGAGAGGCTATTCCTCCTGGAACAAAAGGATCAAAACCTTCCACACCCCACGCTGGATTTACAGATTGTACCTTTCCAGTTAGTCCATACGGGTCGGACACCCATATTCCAGGACCATACAATCCTGTTACATGAAATGCCCCAAAACCAAAGCAAGCCACTCCTGAGAGAAATAAATGAATTCCAAAGATCTTAGGCAAATCCAAAGAAGGTTTTCCTGTACGTTCATCACCAAATATTTCTAGATCCCAATACACCCAATGCCAGATAGCTGCTAAGAAGCACAAGCCAGAAAACACAATATGTGCCCCGGCTACACCTTCGTAACTCCAAATACCCGGATTCGTTATCGTCCCTCCTGTAATACTCCAACCGCCCCACGAATTGGTTATTCCTAAACGAGTCATGAAGGGTATGACGAACATGCCTTGTCTCCACATTGGATCAAGAACGGGGTCGGAGGGATCAAAAACTGCCAATTCATATAGAGCCATTGAACCGGCCCAACCAGCAACCAGAGCTGTATGCATTATATGGACAGAAAGCAAACGACCGGGATCATTCAATACGACGGTATGAACACGATACCAAGGTAAACCCATGGGACTACCCCTTTATTAACAAAAAATAGACACTATGTAACTTTATTGCATTAAAAAAAACTCTGCTATATATCCTCCGTTTTTTCAGTGGATTATCTCGAAAAAAGGATGAATTTTTGTTCTATTTTTTTAGTAATATCTTTTATCTATTCTTTTAGTAATATCTTTTAGTAATAATGGAAGAGTTCGGTTCGTAGGAAAAAAGAGAAGCAAATCTATTCTATACTCGATAAGTACCAATACGCAATGGGGGTTGATTCTCTTTTCTATGGGCGGATGCATCCATATTCTGACCTTATTCAATCTATGTATAAAATATGATAAAGGCCAATATTATTAAGACAAGAAGCCCATTATTACGCTTCCACATCAAAGTGAACTAGAGTACTTAATTCTTTTTTCTTTCATTTTATGCCTATTGGTGTTCCAAAAGTACCTTTTCGAAGTCCCGGAGAAAAGAATGCATCTTGGGTTGACGTATAGTGCGACTTGTCAGATCTATTGGGTCATATGGGATTTCCCCATTCTCTCCCCCGATCGAGATAGCCTCGGTTTCGCCCAAAAAAATTGATTGAATTATCAAAAATTTGTAGCGTGAAGTGCAATGAAGTGCAATTAGATCCTTTTTGTGCGGAGGTATCCAGATTAATATTAGTAATAACAAAATTTTATGGTTGTCTTGGCTGGACCAATAAAATGAGGTATCCAGGCTCCGTTTAGAAAAACCCAATTGGGAAGATATCTATAATTATTACTTAGATCATAGATATCATAAACGATTCCATTTCGAAATTTATTCGAAATAGGAGTATAATCTCAAACTGTTAATCAATGGAATAATAAGTATGATGAATATGTCGAATATTTAGCGGAAGACATGAAAGAAATGAATTAAAAAAAAGAAGCAAAGTCAAAGTCATAGCAAAAAAGAGACGTAGTATTGGGGGTCATTTGTCCTATATGTGCAAATAAAAATCGGGCAGATCCTTACTCGGAGTAGAGCATAAACCTAAAAAAATGGAAGAAACCCATTCAAGAACAAGAAAATGACATCGTGATTTTTGGATTGGATCTCGATGAAAAAATACATCAATGAAAAGTGAGTTCGATTAGTGAATTGCTTTTTTTAGATTAGCATCTTATAGGTATAGGAAAACCGGTCAAACTCATCGTTCTTGAAAAATGGAAGAAAAACCCCTTCGATAGAAAGAACCCGCTAGGAAAAAAGAAAAGGGGACTGGGAGCTACACATTGATTTTTTTTTTCGCAAGTTTTGGTGAACCGTATGCATCAAAAGGTGCCTGTACGGCTACGAAGGGATACAATTTGATCCTAATCAACCGACTTTATCGAGAAAGATTACTTTTTTTAGGCCAAATGGTTGATAGCGAGATCTCGAATCAACTTATTGGTCTTATGGTATATCTTAGTATAGAGAATGAGACCAAGGATTTGTATTTGTTTATAAACTCTCCTGGCGGGTGGGTAATACCCGGAATAGCTGTTTATGATACTATGCAATTTGTGCGACCAGATGTACAGACAATATGCATGGGATTGGCCGCCTCAATGGGGTCTTTTCTCCTGGTCGGGGGAGAAATTACCAAACGTTTAGCATTCCCTCACGCTTGGCGCCAATGATTTTTTTATTTGAGAGAAAAAAGAAGACTATGCCTTCGCCATATGAATTATTAATATTAAGTAATAATAGCATGGCACTTCGAATTCGATATGAAAATTGTTAGTGGTTTTTTTTTTCAAAATATTAGCTTATGTATCGAAGGAGTAGTATGAGATAAAAGGGGGGTATTCCGAGTTTATCTTACCTACCGTAGGCCTATTACAGCGTCACAAACTTTTTCACACCGGAAGGTTATTAACAATATTTATGTTATGAAAAAGTACGAAAATCAAAAAAGAAGATTATTTTTTCTTTTTGATTTGAAAAAAAAACAAAGAAACTTTGGGATTGCTGAATCACAAATGAAATAAATATAGAGAGCAACGGGGCCATCATAGTATTTTTGAACTCCTCCAAAAAAAAAGAAGGGTGGTAATTGGATCATTGACCGATCTGGGTATAATAGACCCCATATTTTCTCTTTCTTTGAAAAAAGGTAAAAAGGTGAATTCCATTGTCGAGCCGTATGCAATGCGAAAAAAATGCCTGTACGGTTCGGTTGTTCAATTCTATCTTTTTCTTATTCTTTATCTCTTCCCCCCGCCTAATCGTGCGAAACCTTTTATTATGTTATAATATATCATCAGGGTAATGATCCATCAACCTATTGGCGGTTTTTCTGAGGGACAAACAGGAGAAATTATCCTGGAAGCGGAAGAACTACTGAAACTGCGCGAAATCCTTACAAGGGTTTATGTACAAAGAACAGGCAAGCCCTTATGGGTTGTATCCGAAGACATGGAAAGGGATGTTTTTATGTCAGCAACAGAAGCCCAAGCTCATGGAATTGTTGATTTTGTAGCGGTTGGATAAAAAATAAGAGTGATTTCACGCAAATACACGATTTAATATTTTATCTTCTTAAGCTTAAGGGTTTAAGATTCTATTAATCTATTAAATAGAAGAATTTCATAATCATCCGGTTAGGATCGATCTAAACCAGCCCATAATGCATAATTCAGCATGCCAACTATTAAACAACTTATTAGAAACCCAAGACAGCCAATCAGAAACGTCACGAAATCCCCCGCTCTGGGGGGATGCCCTCAGCGCCGAGGAACATGTACAAGGGTGTATGTGCGACTCGTTTAAATCATGAGCTGAGACAAAACAAAATAACAAAACAATTTTTCCAGTATCAATGATCAGTACCAGTGAATCGGATAGAATGGAAGAACTGCATTCACTATCTAAAAAAGATAGATCTATCATATCTTTTTATTGTGTATGAAATTTATGGTTTCCATTGGCGCAAATTCAATCGCCTCAATTTGCAATTTCAGGTGAGAAAGAATTCCCCGTTGGTAACAAATAGTTATCCATTAAGCGGGGGAAATACTATTAAAAAAAAAAGAAGAAAGGTTATGTTTCTACTCTTGCAAGAACGGACTAACAGGGTCAACTACCCCCCCCAATCTTCATAATTAAATACCGTTACTGTATAAAGTCTATCTCGTTATGAAAGACCTATTACTAGAAAATTCACGGGTAGAGCCAAAAAGTGGTAACTGTACAAGTTACCAATAGCATTGATTAAATGAAGGAAGGGGCTCCGGTGTATAGAGAGGACCTCACCGTTTAAGAAGTAACCATAGAAACGATGGAACCCACAATTTCTTTATCTAGTTATATTTACTACTTTATTTTATATTTTATTTAAAATATTTTACTTCCAATGCCTAGAAAAAAGGAAAAAAGCGTGGTCGGGAAGGTTAGAGTAGCAAAAGCCATTGGAATTTTGATTTTATAAATTGGAAGAATCCGTTTTGTTATTAATAGACTAGGAAAGGGGAAAAGAATAACTGAAAGAAAGGAAATCAATTAGTTATTCATCAAAGTTTCATTTATTCAATGACCAGAATTAGACGAGGATATATAGCTCGGAGACGTAGAACAAAAATTCGTTTATTTGCATCAAGCTTTCGTGGGGCTCATTCAAGACTTACTCGAACAATTACTCAACAGAAACTAAGAGCTTTGGTTTCGGCTCATCGTGATAGAGATAGGAAAAAAAGGGATTTTCGTCGTTTGTGGATAACTCGAATAAATGCAGTAATTCGCGGGAACCAGGTATCCTATATTTATAGTAGATTCATACACAATCTGTATGAGGCGCAGTTGCTTCTTAATCGTAAAATCCTTGCACAAATAGCTATATCAAATAGGAATTGTCTTTATATGATTTCCAATGAAATCATAAAATAAAGAAGTTGTAAGAAATTCGTCATAATTTTTAAATGGAGTTCTCTGGAGAATGAACTCCGGGAAGGTAGAGTAGAAATTAGCATGATATAATATGATAAAGTCGTTAAAATGAGCGAACACACTCAATAAAAAAAAGATTTATTCTTCTTCCCCAATTCTTTTTTTTCTTACGGACACGACTGCTTCTCGTATTTTTTGAAGAAAACATCCATCTGTGTTTGAGTTCGGATTGGAATTTTGATTGAGTTGAAGAGTAAGCCTATTTTTTTCTGGTTCTAAGACCAGGAGTTCTAGCGGTTGACTCACTTCTTTCAAATTGTTTCTCATTATTAAGAAAAGGTAACAAAGATAAAATACGAGCTTGTTTTATAGCAATAGTAATTAATCGTTGTTCTTTTAAGGTCACTCTATTCACCCGTCTAGATAATAGTTTTCCTTGTTCACTAATAAATCGACTAATTAAACTCATATTTCTATAATCAATTCGATCCCCCGATTGGATCGGGGGCAAACGCCTACGAAAAGATCGCTTGGATTTAAGAAAGAGTCGCTTGGATTTATCCATAATTTGTTTATTCCTTATCGCTAAAATCCCATTTCGATGAAATCAAAAATGATTTATAGATTTATAGAATTAATTAAGAGGATTTGGTTTGTCTCTCTATTTATTTATTTGTATTTGTTTCCATTTAAATATATAAAATAATATAGATATCTATCTATATTATTTTTTCATGTTCCTTGGAAGGGTGACACACAAGCACTCGGTTCAATTTATCTATTTCTTTATCTCCCCATGAATTGTATGTGTGTAACAATAGGGACAGAATTTTCTCAATTCCAATCGACTAGGTGTATTGTGTCGATTCTTTTGAGTAATATATCTGGAAATCCCTCTTGATTCCTTATTAACATCGTTTCGAACACAACTGGTACATTCCAAAATAACTCTTACTCGGACATCTTTACCCTTGGCCATGAACCTCCTTTGGGTTTTGATTCACCCAACTTTTCTATTTTATGATCTGAAACGAATAAGAAGCAAGGAAGGAACAAAATAGAAGTTGCTAACCACTCAAAATAAAATTTTGAAATAAAGATTTTGTTACAATCAATATAGTAAATAATAAGTAATACAATAATTTCTAACTATATTGCTAATCACAGTACAGTATTTCATTTAAGTATCTTGTATTATATGATACTCTTACCCTAGCCACATTTCCGTTTTCTTTTAACTGTATTAATTAATTTACTTTGTATTAATTAATTTAATTGAAGCCCGACCCGAGTTTCGCTGAGGTTGAATCCGTTTTTTTCTTTCTCTTTACTCCCTTATTCTATCTAGCTAATTCTAAAAAAAAAAGAAAAGAGGGGAAAGAGAGATTAGTCACAAATATTTGATTCTATCTCTAATCTTCTTCACCCCGTTCCATTTCAATAACTAGAATGAAAAAAAAGGAAATGTCAACGCATCCGGAAATAAACGATTGATTTCTATCAATAAACCTGCTAAAGACCCGAACCATAGAGTACTTAGTACCGGTGCCACGGAAAGATATGTTTTTAGATCTCGCATTGAAAATCCTCCTTCTTTTTTTTGTATTCCATATTGTAATACATTATGGTAAGAGATGCATATGTAGTTAAAAACCAGTTGTATTTCTGCGCGGAATCCCTAATTCAAATTGAAATGTGCAATGATTCGGTAGATAAGAGTTTCTTTTTTCTTTTTCTTAAAGCAGAAAAAAGGTTCACTTTACGCCGTAGAATTCCCAAGAAAAATATTCATTTATTATATGTTATATGGTATGAGACCAAAAAGAAGAAATGGCAAAATCGATTTTGCATATCAACGGAAGGAATAAAATTATTAAAATAATAAAGATGTGGAAAACAAGACAGGGATTCTCTACAATGATACTGTAGACCAATTGAAAGGGATGTAGCGCAGCTTGGTAGCGCGTTTGTTTTGGGTACAAAATGTCACGGGTTCAAATCCTGTCATCCCTATCAATTACTGCTTAGAGGAGGAGTAACGAGAGATCAATTTTAATCAATTTTAGATCGATTAAATTTTGACATACATAATCTTTAATTTTATGATATATGATAGTATACACATGCAAGAAGGATTTTTTTGGGGGTAAAAAAGAAGAATCTCCTTATTTACAGTCTTTTACGTTGTGATACGAAAGCGCTCTTAGTTCAGTTCGGTAGAACGTGGGTCTCCAAAACCCAATGTCGTAGGTTCAAATCCTACAGAGCGTGATTCCGCTCTTGTCAGCTTAGATCAAAAATTACACACACTGAACTGAAATAATTGAACAGTAATCCGAATTTGTTGACCTTGACCTCCCCCCGGATGAAATTAAAGAAAGGAAGAGGTCAGTTAAAAAAAGAGATGTTAATTAATCAAAGGTCCAACTGATCACCACGTCTGTATTGTAAATATGCGGTTACGAATAATCCAGCCAAAGTAATAGGAATTAGACCTAAGACGATTCCAAATAGAAAGACTTCAATCATTTCAATTTAATTTATTTGAAAGAGGGGAAAAAGAGAGGTAATATCTATCCCTAAATATTAATCTGTATTGCCTAGGAATCTCAATAACCAATAATTGGTAATTAACACTAGAAAATATATGGAATACTGCAGAAAGATTTCTTTGTCTAAATTATTCAGTCAATTAATTTCAAATAAGTCCTATCTTACTCAGACCAATAAATAGAGCCGAGGTTATAGTTAAAGCCGCTAGTAGAAAACCAAAATAACTAGTTATAGTAGGCATGAGGGAGCTAAAGGAAATATGTTCTTTTTATACATATGTTTATAAAGCACTTCCCTAAGTTTAAA